CGTATTCATTCAGTAATTCTACCCCTTCTTCATTCTTGGACCTCGTTTCTTAATATTGTGACTTTTCCATGCTGTGTCTTAGGAACCTTTTCAATACGGTCCGGATTGCTAGCTCCCGTTCATAGTTTTGCTACAGATGATACACGAGGAATCTTTTTATGGCGGTTCTTCCTTCTAATGACCGGCATATCTATGATTCTTTTCTCCCAGATGAAGCAGCAGGCATCGGTCCGTATAACCTATAAAAAAGAGATGGTTGTGGCGCGAAGTACTCTTGTGCACCTACGTCACTCGGCTCGCGCGCAACCCCGCCCCGTTATGTTATGGAAGAATTGAACTTATTGCTGGGCTGGTTATTCAGAGCCAGCAATTGGCTGCCGGATTTCGTCCCGCAAATAGAAGAAGATCGCTTCGGGGGTCACTGTGGCGTGGCTGAATGTAGAGCAGTCCGCCCCTACAGCCTTTGATCAGTAGATTATTTAGAACTTCGGAAGATGGTCAAGGTAGCTTGCTCCCAAGCCACTGCACTAGATGCGCATGTAGTCATAGTAGTCGGCCCAGAATGCCTCTGTTCTATACTAAAATACTACTTCGGATGAATAGGGAATTACGTCGCTCTTTGATCTGCGGAATAAGGCCTACGAGCTCTCTGTTTTATGGCAGAGACCACGCCAAGGAACCAAATCACAATGGGTCGAAGACCTCCTTTTCTTTCCAATTAGTCAAATTCTATCTCTTTCTTACTTGGGAAATTGTGGTCGACCACGACTAGATGACCTGGTCGAGAGAGTTCGATACATCGGTGTAAAAGATTGAGTGGGATCTGTGAGGTTGGTTATAGTAAGGCCTGGCCGGTTGGGAAAGCTATATGGACAGGTCAACACTGGTCGATGCCCCGTGTTAACGGTAGCATCGATATCTCGGGTTAGTCACCGAGACGCCCCCCCATGGTGGGACAAGTTCCCCATAATTTAGGAGAGTTTTTGTCGACATTGGCTTAGCGCAATAGTCTTTGATCTGGGATACGGACTTCGGAGGGGAGTCACTTCCGAGTCGTCCAGCTGGCAACATGGCGGATCTCAGGCTGTGAATGTATAAAAATCACACCAGTTCTTTCAAGTATTACTGCGCTCAGTGTCGACTTCATGGCGTGTGGGATCTTTGAAGGTCCCAAGACCATTATCGCGGGCTTAAATGAGGCCACGCTTTTGGTCTTCGACGATTACACCAAGGAGAGATGCATCGCTGCATTTTTTCTAGCCAAGAAGGTATACTGGTTAAGGGGGAAATAAGTCTTTTTATTAAAGGCTCTTTATCTAAAGCAGTGTGCCTCTGCGCTGCAGAAAGCTTATGCCGGAGATCCAGCAACCAGAAGACTCCCTTCCCTTTTCCAGGATCTCTCACCCGTTCAGGGTACCCAACGATTATTCCATCTTTCCATAGAAGAATGATATATTAAAAGGATGAGAAGGCGGATCAATTAGTCTAGTTGTACTTGTCATGGTTTTCATTGTCGAAGGTCATTCAGTTGGCTAAGCCCTTGCCCTTTGACAGCATAGTGCAATTGCCAAAGGACATTGATTCCGTTATGAGCTTCTCTTCAGAGTTTCAAGATTTTTGACGAGGTCTCATTAATCGTTATTGACCTTTTTTCTCCCAGATTCCTATCGTTCAAGGAATATCTTGGGAGCCAACCTGGAAGGTAGTGCCTAATGTAAGGATCCCTAAGGATGCCTAAGTCTCATTCGAAACCGATTAAGTCAGCTTTCTTAGTATAACTTATGAGCTTGCTGCTTATGGATCAATGCTGAGATTAGACCATGCACAGGAAGCCTTCTTTTCGTCGGCAGTGCTGTGGAGGAAGAGGGTACGTTTTGTTTTGCCTTTGACCCGACTAAGACTGAGACGGCCAATAAAGATCTTGATTGCTTTGAGCGTTGGGTAGGTCCAAAACAGCCCACGTTTGAATATCAGGGTGATTTTGGGAGGGAGGTTGGGTATGGTGATTGAGGGAGCGGGAAAGAGACAAATCTTTGCCATTGGAAATGAAATTAAGCAAAGACTCTTATATCCCTACCATAAGTAGTTGATGAGTGTTTTAGCTCGGATCCCTATGGATGGGACCTTTGATCAAGTTGCGCCCTTAGATCGGCTGACTGGTTTTAAGGAAGGGTTTTGCTTTGACCTTAAGAATGCCACTGATAGATGGCCGCTCCCGGTTCTAAATTATCTAATGGCGCTGCCCTGCAGAGGCGATTTTTTGTTCTAGGAAATGTGTTGTACCGTAGATCCTTCGACAGAACCAACCTTAGATGTGACGACACGGCTCAACAAACCATTCATTAAATCCATGCAAGAGCATGCGGTGGTCACATTAATGGACATTCGCTAGCTAAGATAACTTCTTAGGTTAGGGTACTATTGGCTGGCTTATTATGGAGAAGGGGAGAAGGACAGCATAGAGTTTGTGCGTAAGTGTAAGTAGTGTCAGACTCATGGGGATTTCATCCATGCCCCTTCAACGTCTTTCTTTCACACCCGGTTTCGACCGTCCAATTCTTCCTCTAGTCTTGGTCACCATTTTGTTATCACCGCTACAGACTACTTCACCAAGTGGGTTGAAGCAATACCAAAGGCCTTAACCGATTGGAAAGGCGTGGCATGCTTAATCTACACTCATCTTCTTTATTGAATAGGTCTTCCTAAGTCTATATATAGTCTTAGATAACGGTACCCGAACCGGGGGAATATATGCAACCGGAGTTTAGGATTACTAATTTTTTTAGGACCCCTCCGGTCAAGCTGAGGCCACAAACAAGACCACGCTTAGTATCCTAAGCTAAGGAAAAAAATAAGGATTGACATTTGAAACCTTAAATAAAAGAAAAAACACTCTTTTAACTTTTAACTATGGTTATGTCGAAGTCGAAAGAAGAGAGCTGCCCCTAAACAGAGAGAGGTTCCCTAGGAGCTTAAACAAAGAGAGCAGATTAAAGAGCTAGCTTTAGCCGAGAGAAAGGCGAGTAAGAAGAGTGAGGTGTGAGCGCGAGGGGAAGGGTTTACTGTCCTGGTGGACAAACATTGCCCTATGGCTTAGTCGTAGGTTCATCCTTTTACTAATTTCCCTAGGGCTTTTCTTAAGTCCCGTAGTCGTCCTATCTGTTCATTCCGTCTAATAAGTGTTGGAATCTTTTGAAGCTTTCCCTTACGTAAGCATTGTATTCCGTCTTAGTGTCTTAGCCAGCCAGCCCCGCCCCCCACAAGGTAGAATTCCTCTCAAACCTTTCATCCTCTTTCTTTGTATTGTTTCCTATCTATCTTTTTAGTGTTAGTGTTGTAAGCCTTGGTTTTCAATCCTCTCATTGTTCAAAAATGTCTCATGTAGTATATTAGTTATATAGCATGTGAGAGAGAAGGAAGAATAAGACTAAGTGACAGCGAGGGAGGTTATGTGTATGCAGTTGTAGGACCATTCCCTCTCCTTTCTTGTAAGTCGGAGAAGAGGAAATCACGGCCTTTGCCTTAGGCTTGAAGTTCACGTAGCCGGTATGCTGCTCACTTTACGTAATTCTTTCGATCCGCTACCTGTGCTTAAAGCACAGCTTTCCATTCCAACTCGATCTTATTCAGTTGGAGATTCAATCATCCTTGAAGTGCTCCAGTGGTCGATGTAGAAAAATCGGCTAAGGTTCAATTTGCTTCAGTCGAAGTGATCGCTCTATTCCGGCAGTCTTCGAAGGCAGCGACAATACCTTTTGCTTTTTTTTACTTTTCTGTCTCGTACGAGAGATCGTATTCTAGTATGTAGGTTAATCCCCCGTAAAGCATGCCAGTCCAAGGCCAATTACCACCCGCAAAGAGAACAATTTCTTTTTCTAGCAGTCATTGCGTAATCGCTAAGCAGCCCATCGGTCGAAGCAAGGGCTGACCTTGGAGAACAAACGGTTCCGTCTTCCGTTAGTTGTTGGACCTGCTTTCCCCTTGAAGCCAGGACAAATCCTTTGCCCAAGCATTAGGATCGCACTCCTTACCCTTCGCTTATATATTTATCCGAAGGAGTCTTTCCTTATCCGCAGCAGTGGAAGCCAGTATAGCAGGAGGGCCCTCGTAGCAATACCAGTTATTGCCCAACCAAATAGAGTGGCATCCCTTTTCCCGTGCCCTTTCTTGTGAGCCAATTGGAGAAAGCTTACATGGAGTTCAATTTATCCCCCTACCTGCGAGCGAGTTCGACTTCTAGGAGTTATATTATAGTCCCTAAGGCTAGCAAGCAAGTGAAGTTATCAAAGCAATGCTGGAGTAAGTCAGCCATTTGGAGCAGCCTTTGATTCTCTTTCAATTCGAGTTTGAAGCTATCCAGTAGAAGTAGAAGTTTCCAACCATTCAATAGCAGAAAAAAGACAAGCAAGGGAAAGAGCAAAACAAAAAGCATCTTATTAGCCTTCTTCTCCTCTTAGTTATCTGACTTAAGGAAGTCAGCTAGAAAGACAGTTTAAGTTTCAGTGCTAGGGTTGAATAATGTTGCTGATGCCTTGAGCGGCAAAGCTTAGTTAGCAGCATTAAAGCTAGACGAGAGACATAGGAGCTTTTGCACCTACATTACAGGAGGTTGGTTGATAAAGTATCCTTTTCGATATAGCAACTTGGTTATAGAATGAAAATTAGCAACTAGAAAAGGCTGAAATAAGGACTACGGGAATAGACTACCGGTAGACTGCGTACGGGATACGGGATATGGTTACCCACCTCAAGCCCTCGCTTAGACTCCATACTCAAGAAAGAGAGAGAGAAAGCATTAATAAGGACATTTAACATCTTCCACCTTAGCCCTTAAGACGATAGGAGAATCGTCCCAGACCTGAAAGACTCGCTCGCTTAGCCGAACAGACAAGTAAAGTAATCCCCGGCGGAGCTACAGCAAGTAATAATAACTTTGATTCCCTTTCGTCTTTTGTGATCCCTTTAATCGATTACAGTCCACGAATGACTTGAATTCAATATATATCTTATTTACAGTTCCTACCTTTGCTTTGAACTAAACCTCTTTAGCAGTAAGTATTGTATTGGAAAGGGTAAGGCCATTTCCGAGTTAGTAAGTCCTACGATTCTTTCTTTAAAAATCTAGTTTTAAGTATAAAAAGTTTCTATCTTTCTTCAAGCTTAGGGCTTTTGGTGTAAAGCAAGTAAGGCAAACCTACTCTCAAATGAGCTCCCGGGGGTTCATTCATCTAACCATGTCCTAGAGCTACTTCAGCAAGGAGTTCGTCCCCCGCTTCCTTTGCTCCACTGGCACCAAAGATCAAGAATTCGAAATAGAAAGAAAGATTGGTTGGTGGGCTTAACTGCCCCCCTATCACAACAAGGCGGATAGCGGAAAGGTGATCAGCTATAGCGTCATTGTTCATCTTCCCCTCTAACTAGAAATATCATAAGATAAGAAAGAGAAAATACGTTACGATCTTGCTTACTAGCTAAGTAGTAGTAGTAGGTTATCTATATGTTAGGTAGTAGCCTAAGCTTGAAGAAGCTCCAATCATGAAACTTCAGGCTATATGCTTAATACATGTAAGTAGAATCCTCGCGGAGGGGGAGGCAACGAAAGATTCTTAGACCACGGCCTTCTACTGGAAGACTTTTTAATCTTTATTAATTGAAGAATCAATTGATTCCTAACAGGATTGGCAAATGTCACTGTGCGTAACACATCTAATTGGAAGTGGAATGCGCTTTACTCTTCCGACTAATGGAAAAACCTACTTGATTTCCTTTTTTGAGTTTGACCCTTCGCGAAAGAGGAAGACCCCAGAACCTCTACAGAGAAATTCATTCAACTATAACTATAAGAGCCATTATAAATTCTCTCACAGGATCTTCCGCTTCACGAATTTCCTGATAAACGAAGTCATAGGCACGCAGATTCAGAGCCAGACCGACTACTCCAAGAGCACTCATCCATAAACCAGTTACGGGTACAAATAACATAAAGAAATGTAACCAACGTTTATTGGAAAAAGCAACCCCAAAGATTTGGGACCAAAAGCGGTTAGCGGTGACCATTGAATAAGTTTCTTCGGCTTGAGTTGGGTTTGGGTAAAGGGAAGATCCCTGCTAGCAGTTGTTGTTGTCTTTGCTGAATGCCCGTTATTCGGGGCTTTTTTCCTTGTTTTCCATATGCTGCAGCTCAAACCATTAGGTATGTCAAACCCATTCTATTCGGGTTGTTATCGCTCTTGGGAAGTATATTTAGGTAGGGGTTTTGGAATTTATCTAAGTCTAAGTCCGGGTCTTTCTTCTTCTAGCTCATCAACCCGCATCTCGCTATGCCCCTTAGGGAACTCTTATCCGAGAACTTCCTGGGGTGGGGCACTCACTCCCTTAAAAAACCCCCGAACTTGGAGCCTCTTTTCCCAAAAGTATGTTACCAATTCCTATCGTTAACGTCTGTAATAGGCAATTGTATCAAAGATTATCTAGTCTCCGCTGCTGTTCGCCGGATAGCTCATTTCCAGAGGAAAGTTTATAACCATTCATCCGACTAATCCTGTCTTTATTTACTTTAAAGAAAGTCAAGTTTGGGTAGAGCTCCTTAGTCTGCCAATTGAATCTCTGATCCCGCAGTGTTATAGTTTCATTCCGCTTTCATGGCTGGGAAAAATCCCCCTCAGGTCGAGCTGCTGCACTCTGAGACCTCTATCTCTATGGCCGAGACAGGCGATAAGAATCCGAACTACCATTCAATGAATTCATAGGTTTGATGGGTTTAGTTTCTCAATCTTTCTACCACTCTGACCAATACTTGATAGCCTTATCCATAAGACTATAGTTTAGTAGTTGGCATTTAGCACACATTACACCTTTTTCATACATACTTTTTGGTTTCTCTACCTTACCTCGGTTAGACTGGTCAAAGTTTATAGAGCTAGCCTATTGATGGTGTATGGGCCATACCCACTTCCTAGGCTGTAGACGGGAGGCACAGATCTTAGTTCTATCGGGATAACTAGGTAGAAGGACTATCATCCAATTCATCAAGGTGTGCGAGCCACCCGACTACTAGGAAGAGGGGTAGCCCCCCCAGAAAGAAAGGAAATTCCTGTGAGAAAGCTCTTCCTTTGTGGGACTTGGATTAGCGGCATATCCGTTCTTTTCAATTAGAATAGGACCATCATTCATACGAACGAAGCCGGTGATGCTTCCTCCTCCTATTGCTTTTCGTGAACTGGCACTATGAGACTTGGTCCGGGGATTCTTCCATTCCTGGTTCAGAAAGAGGACTTCTTCGATGCAGAAGGAAGAGCTAAAAGGCGGGATTCAGGGTTCAAAGGATAGACCAGGGGAAAGCTAGACTGATGGCTTAGTTCATGGTGTAGCTAAGAGGACTAACCGATGCGCGCTACATAACCAGATTCTGGGTGCAGTCAGAGAGTTACTAAAGGCATCTCCTGTTGAAAGGAAGGGTAAAATGCCTATTGGCAGGGGATGATAGGGATGTACAGTACAGGTTGGCTTAGCCGTAGGAGAGTCTGTTCATACTTCATACTCCCAGTATTCTTTTATTGCTCTTTGATTCCAGTCTATCTAAAGAGGGATGAGGCAGGGAATTCAATAAAGAAAGGAAGATGTGAAGGGTTCCTCTCAAGCTTGATTGAGATGGTCCTACTCCTAGAGAGTGAAGATTCGCTAATCGGCGACTTCTTCATCCTGGTGATTGAGCTAATCCGATAACAACTATGTGGGTTCAAAGATTACTTCATGTGCTATGACTATGAGCGGGGAATCGCTATGAAATGCATTCCACCGTGAGCTATAGAGTGCCTAGTCTGGAGAAAGAGAGGCAGGGCAGGATAGCAAGAGAGGTGCGGAGCGCTTTTTTTCATTTTGGATATTTTCCCTAGAAGGCAGGCTTTCTCTCATGGACCTTTAAATCTTATATTACGATATAGACCGTTCGCCTTTTCATCGCTTTGGCCTGGAGCCAGTGTAGGCTTGCTTCGCATAGGCTATCCTCGGGGCGGTAACTAAATATATAGAGAAGAAAAGCCTTGGGTTTTTGAAGAGAAAGGGACTGATTTTTAGGATGTAGATTCGGGAGATGTCTTTATTGATCATGAAGGAGTGTCAGATCAGGATGACGGCGAGGAGGATCCTTTGTGTCCTCAATTTTTTCTTTCGGCCGAAGAGGGTTGTGATGCAATTAAAGAAAGATCCCCATGGAGGTGTAAGGGAATGACAGAGATGGGGTGGAGATTCTTCTTTATTGGTCCTAGTAGAAGTCGAACCTTCAACACTCATCTAACATCTTCACCATCCAAAAACCCAAAAAAGGAGACCCGTCTGAGACCAGTTAACGGATCGCTCCTCTACACCTACCGTCGCGAAAGTAGAATCTTACTTCATTTACTCAAATTTCGGCGGCTAGAGCTACCATCCATCCCAGAAAGTGCCTAGAACACTTTTCTTTAGTTAACAACAGCTTCGAATATGATATTGATACTTGACTCTATACCGCCTACGAACTTACTTTAAACTTTAGGCGAAATACTATACTTTACTATACGATCACTGAAAAAGAAGCGTTTTATATAGCTGTGAAATCTTGCAAGTCACTTTCTGCCCAGGACCAAGCGCCCAATTCCACTTTTTGCATCTCATATAGCTGTCAAATCTTACTTTTCTGTTTTCCTTCCTAGCCGATGAATTGAATGAGATTTTTTCATACTTATATAGACGCAAAAGCTTACTTTGCTCCACTGGCACCGAAGCAAGGGAATGGACCTGAAAGCAGTGTCCCTCATTGAACTAATAAAAGGAATAAAACCACCATAGAGAGTTTGCTTAGCTTGTAATAAAGCAAACCTAGTTCCGCTGATGAAAACAAGAGGAAAAGTTCTGGGTAATTAGTCTAAGCCAGGCTAGAATCCATATTCCATTATTTAATTAGCGAGTTCTTTTTGTAGTAAAATCCTTCTATCTGCCTATCTGCCATACTCGATAGGAGCTCCTGTAGTTCACTCTGCTTCCCTAGACAAAGGGAGTAGGTCGAGGTAGAGCAAGCACTAAGTTTAAGTAAGTTCTTTGACTGCGAGTGCGGGTGTGGACCAGGAAATAAGGATGATTTTTCAATCCAGCAGAAGGAAAGAAAGAAGGAAAAGCTTTCGCATGTAGTCAGGCAAATTCTTTATTCTAGGGCTCGCGTATGGTTTAAACCAAGGTGCTCCCAAGCAAAGATTCTCGGGCAAGGCTTTCAATCAAATTCCGTTCAAACGCAGGGACGAAGTGGCTTAGTGAGAAGAAGGGACGGTACGCTGAAATGGTGAGTTGCGCCTACGCCTTCATTACCTACTTTTTCCAATCCTAGCTTACCATACGAGGTGCTTGGGAGACTTTACCCTACAATGGCCAAGAACGCCAGTTCCAGAGGCAGCATGAACCCTCTTTATGAGGGGGACAAGGAGGAGTCCACTGTATTTAACCTTAACCATCAGCTAATGGCTCCAGCCTTGGGAAATTGGCAACTTTCTAACAGTTATCCGTCAACTAGCTGAGATTTCCGAGATGCTAGCACAATTGACCTTGAGGGTAGACATCGAAAAGCCCTGGCTTTTAAGTACTCATCTTACCGAGCCCATAAAGACCCCAAGTGCTTGGGTAAGCAAGTAGTACGTCTTTCCACCAAGAAGATAGGGAGAAAGGGAAAAGCGCGCAGTCCCCTCTTTCTGCCTTCCTCGTTCCCCTGGACCTTCCCCGCAGAGTGCTTCCTCAGGGCTCGAACCTGCTGCAATGCACCAACTCCTCATTGTTGGACCGAATGATACCTCTATAGAATCCATTTTGTGGACTAATATGAACTACTCCTCACTTCGCAGACTTTCACGCTCACAAGGATTGGAACCGTAGACATTGGGTAGACCGACGTTCTAGCTAACAACTGAACTAAGAGCCCTTATTACTATTATATTACACACGACTGTAAAGACGCGATAAAGTAAGACACCCTGGATGGGAGGAAGGATAAGATAGCCAGCACGTCAGATAAGATGATGAGGAATCCTTAGACTTACGGGCTGGAATGTGCCGCTCCGCTTAGTCGACTGAAAGAGAATCGAAGCATCCTACTTCACTGTAAATGCCGCTACGAATTCCTTCCAACGAGCTAAAGGTCATACTGAGTTCCTTCTCTTTTCCCGCCTGAGACGGGTACTCCTGCCTCTGCCCCCAGTAGCTTCCTCTGTTGCATCCGTTGACGAATCCAAATCTGGATAGTCAGTAGCTCCTCCAGCCTTGTCAGCATATCCTGAGAGAGGTCTCTCGAGAGTGTAGAAGCAACAACTAAATCTAGTAATCCAGCATCAAATATGAAGAAGATTTAGAAACTCCCACCCACGGGGAATACCTGGAGGCTTCTGGGGAATAAAACCCCTAGCACAGCAAGCACTCCAAGAGGCTCGGCAGAGAGAGGGCCTGAAAATGAGGAAAGATTGATGAAAGCTAAATAACTTCATCAAATCTGATAATCCTTCTTTCTACACCTTCTACTTATACATTAACGCTGGAAACTGGATAGAAAGATAGCACAAAAGAACCAAGAACAAGAAGGGTTGGGGTAGGATATACCTTCTGATCCAGATACCTTAGATCTAGCTATGCTTGCTTGCTGACCTGGACTACCTATTCTATTCTTGACACATTAGGATAGGAATAATAGTAAGCTGAGCTCTCACTGTGAGCGCTACCTTAGCACTGTTTTTTTGGCACTCAGAGAAGAGTGGAAATAGTCCTAGATAGGAGAGGGCTTCTCACTAAGACTTTCGACTCACTGCCAAAAGCTCCTTCAGGCAGAGAAGCTAGAAGCCTTCCCGGTGTATGAGGGGAGACTGCGAGAGTTCCAAGCCAACAATCCCTACCTTGATTGTTTTACTTCTTATCTTGAAGGCATATTGGGGTATTCTTTCATGGCCAGGAAGGACAATTAAATTAAATATTTCCTTCGGTGTAGATGTATTCTAAAGTAGCACGAACTAGGAAGAGTCTTGACGTAAGGAATAGAAGGAAGGTTCTTTTTAGAGAATAGCAGCGCTTTTTCTTCCTTTACAAGACTTTCAACGTGTCATTTCAGAGTCAACCATTGATTGGTCTTTCCGGGTAGCAGCTTCACACGGCACCTAGGAAGCTGAGCAGTTGTCAGAAAGAGTAGTTAATGGGTCACCTGGTAATAGCTGGGATTTCGGATTCTACTTAGAAAGCTATGTCTCGAGAACACCTTCCTTCTAACTAAGGCAATTGGTCTCTCACGTTGGATATAGATAGGCCGACGTTGCCAATGCAAGTTAAGCGCGTAAACGACCTTCAGATTGGTGTTGGCATTAGGAGAAGCAAGCTGATAGTGGAACTAGTGGCATTCCTTTTCGGATAAGAAAGTGACCTCGCCGGCCCTTCATTTGCCCCTCATCTTTATGACTCAACATCTGTAGCGTCATCGAAGCGTAGCGAGACAATGAGTTCTGTTCCTCCAACGTTCTCATCCAAGTTCTCCACCAGACCATAGCACTAAACATCCCTCGTCTTCTCCTTCCCTTGCTAACCTTCCCACGCGTACGTCATGCCAAAGCTTTATCAAGCCTTTGAAATCGGTTCAACTAACCGCATTCCCTTGTGTTGTGCCAAAAAGACCGAGGTTGGATGCAAGATTCGGTGATTTAGAATCGAAGTTTTATCAAGTTCAAGCTGTCGCATAACCGCTTTATGCTAATTGCTAACACTAAACCAATCCTGTCAGTTCGAATCCTCTAACCATGCCGGTACCAACTTTATCTCTTGACTTTCCTTCGGGTAGACTAAGGGACCTTCTCTTATTACGGGATGCTATCTTGTGGAAAGTCTGATCCCGCTAGAGGAGAGAGCATTTCTCGGACAATGAGATCTCTCGCTTTCCCGGAACAGTAAGCTGTCTGGTAAACAAAACTCCCTTTCAATCAAGGATCTTATGCTTTTCCGGTGAACAAGGCTGCGTAGCCTATGCTTTGCAAGCCTATCACGCTCGACTGTCTTAAGCAGACAGTTTATTCATGAGAAGGAGTTGTCACACCCCAGAGAAGTCGATCCTTTTGATTAGGACAGAATGAATACAACTAAGTAAGACTGGTAGACAGCCTTGACTTGAAATAAGAGTTAGTCCTGCTGGTAAACACGTTACACTTATTACGCTCGATCCTGTAAAGGACTTTCTTAGAAAGAAAAGTAGGCTTAGCCACTATGCATTCACGAAAGAGGGAAGAGCCAGGTGAAAGACAGGAGTGCTCGCAGGCTCCATTTTTTTGCATCTTCCTGACTTTTTTTTCCATTTTAAAGACTCCTTCTCGTCTGGATATTAATGCGCTACAAAGCGAGCAGGGCTCCAACTGCACTAGCTGAAAAGTAGCAGCTGGCAAGGCTTGAAAAGAAAGGAACTACTGCTACACTGGCAACTACATTTGGAGTGCTAGAAGGTAGGAACTCGATCAAAAACTTGCTATTCCTTCGCTTCTTTGCTTGTAAGGACGGACTGGAATGAATGAATGGACTGACTCTGATTCAACCTTCCCTTACTTAAGCCGAATAGCGGCTAAGAGCAAGATCAACGATAGCCTCTCTAAAAGCACATTCTAGAAGAACTTCCTAATGTTAAGCCACACCAGAAGGATTTACTTTTTCTTTTTAGGCATCCGCTTCGGCTGCTTCCTCCATACCCATACTATGAACACTTTACCAATCTATCACTTTTGATATCACATCAACTACTTCATACCTTGCTATTCCGAGCCGTGCCGTAACAAACCATACCGTGTAGGGTGGAGTCCTCTCTCATTGAAGAAGGAGATGATGGGCTGTTACTCAACTCCTAAAGATGTTCAAACATCCGCTATTAGTGATACAGCTTCTACTCTGATAACCAGCATGTGATCAGTAAACCGGTAAGAGGTAGTAGAATCCGACGGCTCTATCAAGGAAGAGAGAGCTCTGAGATTTTGTTCGATTGACCTTTTTTGGGTGGACCAGGACGATGTCGACAAAGGCCAAACTTACTCGGTGCGAGGTCAGTAAAGCAAGGCTCATTTATCCATTTTCCAAGGCTGATGTCACTGATAGCTCTGGGTTCATTCTGATTGGCTACCAGAAGGATAAGAACTATGCTTTGACAGGAAGGCACCTCTGCCTTTCTTCTCCTATTCGAAGACCCTTGGCTGAAATAAAAATCTAAGATCAAGAAAGATATAAAGAAGAGGTATCAACTCCACTACAAGAAGATTGGTTGCTCTCTACTTCCTCATTCTCATCCTCGGATTCTTCCTATACCATTACTTTCGGTATTGAGGTTGAACTAAGTTTTCCCCTCTATCTAGTGAAAATTAATCGAACTTCAAGGAAGATTGATCACAGCTGAGTCTGAGCCCAGCACTTCTTCAATTTACTAAGATATCCAGTCTCAAATTCCAAGGTGTAGACCAGGAAATGCTCCCTGAATCAAAAAAGAAGTTTGGGACCAATGCAGTGAATGGTGGTGGGTCTGGTTGTTCCGGGGACAGCTTTCTGGTACGGCTAGAAGGAAGAAGCAAAAAGGGCTCGTCGAACTACTATACTAAACGCTTACCTATAAAATAAAAAAGGTATATCGTATATCGATTTTTCCGGATTCTATCTACGGAATGGAGATAAGGCAGAGGAGAGGCATAAGCGCGAGAAAAGAACTCAGTTAGGACACCTCCTTCTTTTCTGAATACTGGAGTGACTCTAGCTGCTGCCATAAGCTTTGAGTTTAGTGCTTGCTTTCTCAGACTCTACTATCATGGATAGGCTTACTTTGAGAGGCGCTTACTGGAACGCAGACAAAGCTTCCTTGAACCAGTAAGAAAACTCACCTTTAAGGAATAAGAAGATTCCCCATTCCTTTCAATAAAGCCTTAAAGTGAAAGTAAGTGCGCTTAGTGATCAGGGTTCATCAATCAATAAATCATATCTAGTGAGTAGGGGAGTTCTACTAGTGACCAATAGCGAGATAAAGGGAAAGAAGTCTACTACGAAAAAAACGTAGTTATCCCCCCCCCTTTAAGAGATAGGGAAATCGTCCTACGAAATCTATGGTTATGATTTTCCCATGGCCAGGAAGGTATTGGGCTGATAAAGCCCCAACTTCCTGTTGGACAGCTTCGACGTGCTGCATAGAGCACACACAACTCATCACCGTTGGACATCTGCTTCTATCCTGGGCCAATAAGAATGCCTTTCTAGGTGAGCCAGAGTTTGATCAACTCCAAAGTGTAATCCAACTCTGGCGTCATGAAGGACCGCGAGACGCCTTTCTTTGCCCGACATAGTCTGCCGTCTTTGTAGAGTAAGTCGTCTAGCCGGCTGTAGCCATCTGCTGTCTGCACTCGGGCCGTCTTCTCCCAGACGCCTTTCTTTTTCGACGTCCTTCCGAGTACTCTGCCGTAAAGTCCCCGAAGTCCAATAAAGTGGTAGAAACAGCAGTTGCGGCGCTTTACTAATAACATAGAAAGGGCTTTTACCTACCTTACTAATAAAGCTTCTTTTTTACATAAGGTTAAACGAAAGCGGTTGTTAATGCTTGTAGCTTGCGTGTCTGAGATCCGTCTTCTGTTTGCGATTGAAACACCCCCTTAATTACTTATTCTTTTATCTAGGCAGAATTCTCTGATAAAAAAGAAGGCAGCTTTTAAGATAGAGTCTTTTACGGTTACAGTGACAAGTGGAGAACAGATCAATCAGCTTTTAGCGGCTAAAAGAAAGAAATCTCTTTCTTCTTGTGCTTGTGCTGGCACCTTGGATGAAATCCTTGTTCTTTCTTTGTTTGGGACGGAGGATTAAAATAAGAGCTGCGCCTCACCCCTATTTGAATGCCTTATACCATAACATAAAAGGAACTGGAACTTCTTAAGAAACCTCTGCTCCGGTATTGGCCGCGCCGAGAAAAGCCTTGAATCCTCTATAGCGATCTCGCCGCCTGCGAACATTCTCTGGAAGCGAAGCACTTTTAGCACAAGAGAATGAACAGGGAAAGGAGAATGCATTATACTACTTAAGCCGGCGATTCGTAGAGGCGGAATAAAACTATTCGCCAATTGAAAAAGTGTTTTGTGCCTAGCTTTGGTCTTTGCTGCAAAAAGCTACGCTACTCTTTCTTAGCAATCAGATCAAGTTAATCTCAAGAGCAGACCCTCTCAAGTTTTTAATGAAAAGACCAATGTTATCAGGTCGATTGACCAAATGGTCTCTGTTATTCTCTTAATTGGAGAGAATATCTATTCAAGAAATCTGTGAAGGGAAGGGCTCTGGCAGATTTCCTAGAAGCTCATCCATACCAGAAAATCATAGGAAGCTTTTTTTCATAGGACTAAGCGAATTCATTCCTCCCTAGCCCTATGTGCTGAGGAGCCAACAAACGGAAGGATACCCGCATGGGAGGGAGCCCCAAGCCAAGCCTATTGAATCGTCTCAACCCTTAGAAGTAGCATCACCCTACCGATGAGTCTGGAGGAAAGACTGTAGCTCCCGCTTCACCAGTTCTTCGACGGCCTTGAAAAAAAAAAGAAGCGCCTATTGCTGATGACGGTTGTTCCTAACATAACAACCAGGAGACAGACTTAATAGCTAACGGCCGTATGCCATCTATCCATCCATGCTGAATTGAGACTGAGGGCTTGGATCGAGGTCCTGAAAAGCGTGAAACGCAGTAAGGACATTGATGAAGTATAAGCCCTGGCGAAAGACGAAGGCGGTAAGCGAAGCGAGCTACACCGGTCCTCCGGAGGGGAAGTCGAAACCCGTGTTCAAGTAAAGGAGATACTGATTCATTAATGAATTTTGACAGGCAAAATGCCGCTGACAATGTGTTGAATTGGCAGGTTACCTGATTAAGAAGCTGGGAAGGTACCAGCTGCCTGCGTGGTGTTAAACCAAAATGCTAAAGAGAGCGAAGGGGAAATCATGAACTACGTTTCATGTAATGTAGTACACTATAAGAGAGTTAGAGTACTGCAGTGGACACAATTCAAAAATCACCTTAAGGAAAGGGCTTATATAAAATAAAGAGAAATTCAAAACAAGTTACATGCTCGTGACCCACAACAACTAATAGGGCCAACATTTTATTTTAGAACTACTCTTTTCATTTTTGCAACTACATACTTTCCTGGAATAAGAAAGCCTGAAGGTGACTTAACTACTTTTTGTTAATTTCTTCTAGTCTCCCAGGCGACCGAGTGCTCCATGAACAATGAGCGCTTGCTGCTCCGCCCGCAGCGCTTGCTGCCTCTCCTCCAAACCCTCTATGCGCTCTCTGGTAGCGCGAATGCGCGCTTCTTTCCTTGCAGGATCCATTGTTCTAACACTTCTCAAAAGGAAGTTTAGCACTCTACGGTGCTCTTGAATTTCATTTTGCAGTTGCCCCATTTCGGCAGCAATTGCAGAAAGCCTGTTTGCAGCATCCATAGTAGTACTCAATTTCTTTGATTTGAATTTGATGAAGTGAAGACACTTATCGAGCCTCCATTTATAGAGTGGTAGAGTAATCTCGCAATGCGGCATGAATTGGATGACTTAATAGTTTTCTGCAGTTTAGTACTAACATGCCTGTGTGGTGAACTAACTACCTTGGGAAGCAACAAATATGCCCCCCAATCACGCTGCCTATGTGAACCAATTTAAAAACTTTGCATAACCAGCTTAATTAAGTAGAAAAACCTAATCGATAGTTGTTAGGATGAATCACACGTGGGAGAGATATGAAATCTCTGAGCAGACTTAAATCCCTTACTTTGCCATTCTTTCCAGAATAGGATTTTGCTTAATATCATTTGGATGGACTCAGATCCTTTCATGTAGGAGAGTCTTTGATGGGCTTTGAATTTTGATAGATCCAGCGGGCCTTCTTGCATGGACTTGGGCTTGCTTACTGGCTTCGCTGAGGATGGGATTCCCTACCCGATGAGTCTGGCTAGGCTATTAGGCACCTTTGGTCTAGGCTTTCTCAGGCCTATCCAGAAGTCTGAAGTTCCGTCTACAGAAGGTCTAATTCTGAGCCGAAGCTCTATTTATTGCCCTATTCCCTTTCCTGACCAAAGTCACTAAGGAGGGGCCGGGGCGGACTGCAATTCGTCTGAGCTTAGTCTTCTCTTCTGAGACGATTGGAGGCTGGGGAAAGGGCACTCTTGAAGAAGGGCCTACTGCCGTAGGGGTGAAGAAACCTCCTTCTCTTATAGGAGAGGGGCTATTGAATGAAAAATAAAGTCTTCAAGAAGTGACAGAAGGAATCATAAAAGAAATAGCTTTCGACTAAAGACGCAGACGATGAGCAAAAGTCTGCTTTAATAAAGTAGCTCGGGGGAACCTTAAGACAGGACATCGGGGCGAAGGTATGAAGGTACGGCAATGCAGCCCAGTCTGGTCTGAGGAGGAGTGGGACTGTGAAAGCTGCAGCAAAGGGAAAGGACTTTCACCAGTTTCTTGAGTGAGAAGCGGATGTTGGTGAAAAAAGGAAGTTGAGTTCAAGTTTGGAACACATGGCATAAGCCAAAGATCCCGGGATGACTCTAAAAGCTAACGAGATGATTCTGGTTAAACCGGGCATTCCTCAGAGCAAGGAAAGATCTTTCAAAAATAGAATCAAGAGAAAGCGCTAGAACCGATGTAAGTAAGATCCGCTACAACTAGAAGTCGATCTGGTACCTTCCTCCGGGTACTCAACAACTAGAGTCATCTCCCTTTCTCCTTTTAGCTTTAGTCGGTCGAGTAGCTTATTCGAACGTTGTGAACTCATTCCTGCCTTTGCAATACCAGCGCATCTTGTGCCAGGTTGTGCTCTGCCTCTTCCCCTCTATCAGAAGATTACCTTGTGTGGAAGGTTGACTCTTCACTTCAGTCAATGGGAGGAATCCCCTTATCTAAGGTTCTTTGTATGGCACTCTAAACTCTCTTTCTTACGCGAGACAGAAAGTGTAACTACCGAAGCTCTTTCAACTTGTCCTGTCTTTGGATAAGTATTGCGGTTAAGTCAGTTAACAAGATGAGAGTCGGAAAATTGAAATAAGAACTGTCAAGTGATTCTTGAATGCTTCTACTTATGTAGATGGAGTCCAGTACGCTACTATATATACTGAAAATTCCCAAGACAATATCGGGAGTACCCATCTTATTTGATATGTAACTAGATCGTCAACCTCTTTCCCGCTATACCCAGCCGATTCTCAAGGACAAAAGGTATAGCATCACATTTTAACAGACAGATGAAAGCTAGGTCTCTACTCCTTCTTCATGAGGAAGAAAGGCCTTGTTATCATCGAGATCGACGTAAGGAAAGTAAGGTGTAGAGTCCAACTAAGACTTCCATGAAAAGTCTCATTCATGTTGATTGAGGAGTTTCTTACTGACCGCTAAACCTTCTCTACTTTTGAAGATAGACTGGAAAGCAAACTCAGAGAATAGCTAAGTGAAAGTCAGAGACTCCCTTTTTTAGGAACTTAGACTACCTATGTGCTGGTAAACTCCACCTAGACTGAGATTCATCAGTTCGATCATTTAGTTTGTGTCCTAAGTCCTATATCCTTCAGGAAAGGATCAATTCCTTCTCTAACTTCTACTTGGGGTCACTCCTCGGAAAGATTCTTCATTCGAGTTAGCTTCTTTCGCTCCTTCACCCTTGACTGCATTCCCGGAAATGCCATTCCCATCCGCTAAACCTGCTCCTTCTGAGAATGGTTTTACCCCGCTCTTCAATCTTATTCTGTTTCCGATCCTGCTTCAGATTCTCTTTCAGTTGTGGAAACAAGCCCCTATTCCTATCGGTTGAGTAGCCCAAGCTCCTTAAGAGCGTATTGTCCCCTCTCCTGTGAAAGAAAGAGGTTGATGCACCCAGCTACCCGAAGTAGAGCTTTCTTTGTCCCACCTTTCCTTACTGACTTTCCTAGTTTAGATAGCGTATTGAGAATCATGTCAAAATACACCAAGACCTGGGCCCAGGTTCTCTTTCTTCAAGAAAGGGTAGCTTTAAACAACCCGGTTCCAAACACACCAAACAAGCAAGCGACTCCCCTTCCTTAGCGTACCCGTCCATTAAGGCATTCTTCCTTCTTGCGTATGTGTTATAGCTCTAAGCCCCAGTTCCTTGGTGAAAAGAGCTGTCGCCTTTAAATCATCGAAAAAAAAAAGAAGGAACCGCTCGAAAGGGACCACACAACAATGGCTCATAACTGGAAAACATAACAACAATGTCTCCTAGCTGCAAAAGACTGGCTCCCAACTGAAAATTTCTCTCGATCACTCTCTAACAGAAAGCCATTTTCCCTTTCGCAAAAAGTCAACTTGGACTTCTTTCCTAAGCGGAGATTTGGACTACATGGACCTAAGCAACCCGCCGACAGGGGCAGCCTTTCACTGTTGGAAACTTTGATTTAGATTGGTAGGATTCTGTCTAATCTTTCCTAATTTAGAAATTGCACTCAATCAACATAGTTTCCACTCATTCCTTCTCGACCGCCTCTTTTCTAGTCACTTTTGATCAAATCTTTCTTGTGATTTTCTATTCTCTTATGAGAAATGGTTTGCTTCGTTTGAGCCGTCGTCGCTTAATGCATGTAGGGGGACTGGGGCATTTCCCCCACGACCCCTTTTATTTTAAAGGAGAACCAGAAGAACAACAATGAACTCAAAGCTAATGAAGGAGATCCGCAACTTGAACAAGGTACACGGGATCTTTCCTACCCCTTTCTATTTCGACTTCTTTGAAAGGTGAAAGAGTAAGAAGCTAGACCGACTTGCTCTTAAATTAAAAGCAGCAAGAGCAAGTAAGTAGGCTTTTCTCCGCAAGAACAATCTTGACTTTCTTTATACTTTCTTTATAATATAAGGCCCTTTAAACGATCGTAAATGGCGTTGTGCCTATTTGGAGCTTTTCACAGTCAAAGTCAAACGTTTGTCGGTGGCAACATCGGCATGCGTTATATAAGACTTTCAGCGCACCTGAACTACCCATAGTCTATCTAGTTACGGGATTGCACTCAATAGTCAATCAATTCGTTTTTCCGTAGGTTGATGCTTTGTATCGCACGCTTGTTATATTTAGATAATAATACAAAATCTAGTGTTAGAAGTAGAACTAAAGCGCCTATGAATGAGTTCCAAGAAAGCGGCCGTTGCACTGATAGGGGTGTAATCTAATCTATCTTTCCTGTCCTTTCCTTGCGGATTAGCTATTCCTGTCCTTTAGGAACTGGTTAAAGTTTGGCAAGAGCAGCTTCAACTTGGGCTTTGACAAGACTTGGCTACGTGGAGTAGACCTCACTCGCTCTTTGGCTCGCTCCTTACTTTTCTTTTGTAGCAAACTCTTCAACTTGTTGGACAGCAGCTGCAAAGCCCTCTCCTTTCAGTCGAGTACTACCAAAGCAGCTTGCTAGCTGTAGCTTCGTACCTTGCTTTAGCTCTAGCTTCCGCACTTCCCTCGGTTCAACCAAATAATGAAGGGAGCCATTTTCAGATCCTCCGAGTGCAAAGCTAGCGGCAGAGATTGTGGTTCCATACGCGGATTTAGATGCATCCCCATACACTACCTCGATCAGAATCAATTCCAACAAAGCTATAGCCCGTTGTAAGGTTCGTAGCCTTTATAACGAGCACCTGGTCTAGTGGCATATCTTTCAGTTACATATACTGCTCCAGATGCCAGTGGACTCGTCGATCAACCAGTGAAGGGAATAGAAGCATAGGTAGGTAGGAGGGATGAGAGAGCAAGCTGGCTGAGTATATCGTGGAGATGCCCGCTTTGTACATTTTCTGAGTCAGACCAACTCGGCTACCGAATTGTCTTCTTGGAATGTATTTAATTTATTAGGAAAGCGACTGTTCACTCAAAAAACGAGCTCAACAAAGTCACTTCTTGAACAGAAGCCCTTTAAGGCAGGCTAGATGGATCAACTAGGTGTCTTGCCTGGGGTGCTATATAAGTCCTACCATTTTCATGGAAATAAATAGTTGTAGACCAATACTATTCTATTAATAAGAAATAGAGTTTCAACAATAGAAGATTACTCTCCCTGCTTCCCCCACCAGCGCTCACTCTGACCACCATGAGATTTCCTCTGAAGAGGAGGATCACCTCCAAAGGAGAACGAAATTTTTGATAACAAGCATGGGTTCAATCGCTACATAGAGAGCTTACAAATGTAATGAATATACTTCCTCATTGAGTGAGGCATTCCATACTGAAAGTGACTTTCTTTGATGCCAGGGTTCAAGACTTCTACATACCGGATACCTGGGTCGAGGGTTTCGTCACACAGTTACAGTTGCTGTGAGAGTTGCGTGGCAGGGAGTACACTTGACAGGAGATAGACACAGGCGGTAGAGAGAGAAAGGCAGCCCTCGTTATAGCTATATAACGTTGGGGGGAGGGGTTGTTATATTCCAATCCAGGTGGAGTAAATCCACTCTATGTTCACTAATCGAAATTCCTCCAACCCAACTTTAGGAGACATTTCATTCACTACTTAAAAATCGGTAAAGGACCAAACTGTTTAGCAGCCATCCTTTGATGAAAGCGTAGAGGCTCTGCCGGAGATGGACTTCCCCTTCTCTACAACTTCTTCTCTTCACTCTTTTTGATTAGAGCATCTCAGATCGGATTCCAATCACCTTAGCGAGTCTCCTAGGTGCGAAGCCATTCTTTAAGCCCAAAACAAAAGGAGAAGTGAAGTCACTATCTAGACAAAGGGGATCGCCTACTTAGAAGGTAGGAGTTCACACCGGGCAATCTCTTTCTTAATGAATTGAAAGCAGATGCCATTGAAAGAGAGTGAGGGAACTGACGGGAATAAGCTTAAGCCTGACCTCAGGGTAGGAAGAAGATTTCATCACAAATGAACTTAGATAGAGGACGAATCGAATAAGCGAGCGTTCATCCCCATCTCTTGTCCTTGAAGGAGGGGCAAAGAATGGATCTTTCTGCTCTTGCAGGAAGGGCCAGTAGTCTTGGTGCTAAGGGCATGGCTTAAAGAAGCGAGTGACTCTTGGAAAGGTATCGAAGTGACTTCCGGATTGACTAATTTAGGAGTTCCAGTCGAAAGATAAATGAGTTAGCTCAGGCTCAGGGCGTGAAATTAAATAGATAAGAAAGGCTATTCCTGATCTGAAGAGTTGAGTTGCTATAGTTGAATTTTGGAAGGCTCAGGTTTGTGGTATTATTTATATAAGTCGTTTTGATCCCCGCTAAAGGTAAGCAGGGGAGATCTTTGAAGAGCATCCAATCCTGATCTTTTCACTTTCGAGATCGAAGAATCATAGCTATCAGTGCATTGGCAAAGCAGACCCAAAAGAAGAAGGAAGTCGAGCTGTAGTTCGAACTAAGGATAGACTGAATTCAAATAAGCCTTCACTTTCAATCCGTTGAAATGTATGGGTTAGGATGACCAGCTTTCGTACAAGAGTTTACCTAGAAAAAACCTGACTGTGAGACCGACTCGGCAAAGAGAGAGGAAAGTCAACCAAGTGTTCAATCTATTAAATAGACTATTTTTCTTTCATTAAAGTTTACAGATAAGTAAGATATTGAAAGGGGCAGAACGCTTTCTAAGCTAGACTTTCTCCTTACGTCCTTCGGGGCCTTATGTTTCAAAAAAGAGTCCCCACTTGTACTGTATGTACTGACTGCCTGCCTCAATGCCTGCTGACTTACTGGTCACTTTACTGAGTTCCTAGGAACGAACAAGGAATATTTTTAGCCCCAACGACAAGCGAACGGGCATTTTCGGGGACTAGCCCGCTTCCCATTACTCAAGAGGGAAATTCCTCGCACATAATTAAGGGAGCCATTGAAAGGTGACCAAAACACCAGAAACGGGGACTACCCGAGCTAATGATAGAGGCAAGAACACTTTCCGGCCAAGTCCCATTAATTGATCATAACGATATCGTGGAAATGCTGCACGGACCCATATATATAGGAACAAAAACAGAATCACCTTGATACTAAACCAGATCGAGCCCGAGATCTTCTTGAAAATTTGTCCTTCCCCCCGATTTTCGCCCTAAAACTAGTGATTACTCCCGATCCGAAGCACCCCTTTTCCATTCCATTCTGCCGCTTTTGGGTTTCAGAGGCCACGCCCCCCCCAGCGTTTCATTTCCTTATCGATCTCGAACCAAGTTTCTTGGTTCGAGATCTTGGCTTTGAACTCATGGAGATAGGGGATTCGCGCCTCTTCGGCCAAGTCCTCCACGTCGGAAAGAAACTTGACCGCGTCGACGATTTTCTCCAGTTTTTGATTATCGTCCACTCCCGCCGCCCGAGCTATTTCTTTAGTTTTTTGAAATATCTCATTGTGTAAGCGATCACATTCCCGGGCATTTTCTTCCGTTTCGCGTTCTAATTGAGCGGATTCGGCCGGGGAAATGTCGGGGGGAAAGTCGTGGAGGTCAAGATCTGGAATTGCCTCGGGCCCCGCGCATAAAGCGACAGCAGGGCTAAGAATACACATGAGTACTAAAGAAATGGAAATTCTAAGAAAAAAAAAGAATAATCTCAATAAATCCGTTCTAGTTCTTAGAGAGATAAATACCGAAAAATCTGTCAATAAATGACGAACCGGACGAAGGATATTTGAACTCAAATTCTTCTCAAGTCTTACTGAAATCGGATTTCCTTTTCGTGCCATATGCACTTAGACTTTTCTTTTTCCCCCTTTTTTTCCCGGAAAAATATCTCTTCTTACTTCAAGCTTAAAGTGTACAACCGCCTACGGACAAAGGCATTAACCGAAGCCCCTCCTTTCGTGCGCCCCTCACCTCCTCCATGAGGATGATCCACTGGATTGATTGCAACACCACGAATAATGGGGCGTCTGCCTAATCACCGGCTTTGTCCAGCTTTTCTAAGCTTACGTGCACCGTGGTTGGGATTGTAAACTATACCAATAGTAGCTCGACATCGGGAATCTATGAGTTTTTCAACACCCGAAGGTAGGTAGGGTAGCCGCACAAGCTTAAGAGAAAGTGTGGGGAGTGCTGCTTCCTTCATTATTTTAGCAAAAGTTCCTGCCGCTCGAGCCAGCTGACTGCCCCCTTCCACTCGGCCTTTCTTCGCTGTGTGAATAAGGTCTTAGTATGGATGAGCATTCTGGGCGGGTCGCAATAAGTCGCTGGTCGAAGGTTTGGACCAATCGCAATTCATCACCATTTTGCCTGTTTCTAATTGATGACTGGCTATTATATAAGTGACAGGTGCACGATCGACTTTGCACGCTCTATCCTTCGGCCTTTCGCCTATCGGCTTGGCAGGCAAGCTACCTTGATCCGTCTTCGGCTTCGATTCGTTATGCTCAGCAGCTCCAACAAGCCCTAAAGTATCTTGCCGCCTAAAGCTCTGCCAAGAAAGCGCGCTTTACGTTTGATCCTATGTGCCCAGAGAATGCTATGCGTTCTCCACTTTCGGACCTCGCAAAGAGAGAACGTGTTTTTTCCTCTGAGTTTCTCTCTCATTCGCGGAGCGAAGAAAGCGGGCTTTGCCCCAGCTACCGCTACCCTTGGGAAACCAAAAGAGCTACCGAAGGAAAGGGATACAGTCTCCCCCTTGGCCTTTGGAGAGGAGAGGGCAGAGAAGAAGACGTCCTTCGCGCAAGTTTTTTTGCTTCCTGCACCTTTACTATACAAGGCGCTCTTCGACCAAGGGGACATTCTGGTAGGAGGGCCGACCACTACATAAGCCGCCATCAGTCCAGGAGAGAAGCAAGCTACCTTTCTTTGATCCACCTTCCCGGGCAGGGAAGAGAACGAAAATTGGCCGCGGATGGTGGTCGTGGTAGGTTCGAGGAGCTTACGCGGCGGAGCGAACTCCTCTATCGTATTCAATTTCCTCTGGCAGACCCAGACCCCCTCGATCCATCGTACTGGAGCGATCCGAGAAGAACGATTAGGGTCATATTCTATCCTTTCTACAATGCCCATTGACGAAGTGCTTCGT